ATCAATCAATGGTATTTTTCGTATAAATAGTATTCTTGCTTATTTCGACGATCCTCAATACCGAACGCATAGTTCGGGAATTCCTAAATATAGAACTATAGGAATAAATTCTATTTTAAAAAAAGAGGATTTTTTATTTGAGTATCAAGGAATTAAAGAATTTAATCCAAAATACCAAATCAAAGTAGATCGATTTTTTTTCATTCCCGAGGAAGTTCATATTTTACCTGAATCTTCTTCCATAATGATACGTAACAATAGTATCGTTGGAGTAGATACACCAATCACTTTAACTATAAGAAGTCGAGTAGGCGGATTAGTCCGAGTGGAAAAGAAAAAAAAAAAGATTGAATTAAAAATATTTTCCGGGGATATCTATTTTCCTGGAGAGATGGATAAGATATCCCGACATAGTGCCATCTTGATTCCACCCGAAACGGTAAAAAAAAAAAATTCTAAGGAATCAAAAAAAATGAAAAATTGGATCTATGCCCAATGTATTACAATTACAAAAAAAAATTATTTTGTTTTGGTTCGACCTGTAATTCTATATAAAATAGCGGATGGGATCAATTTAATAAAACTTTTTCCCCAAGATATGTTCCAAGAAAAAAATGATCTGGAACTTAAAGTTGTTAATTATATTCTTTCTGGAAATGGAAAATCAATTCAGGGAATTTTTAATACAAGGATTCAATTAGTTCGGACTTGTTTAGTCTTAAATTGGGATCAAAACAAAAAAAGTTCTTCTATAGAAAATGCCCGTGCTTCTCTTGTTGAAGTAAGTACAAATGGTTTGATTAGAGATTTCCTAAAAATGAACTTAATGAAATCTCCTATTTCATATATCAGAAAAAGACAAAATCCGTCTAGTTCAGGATTTATCTCGGATAATGAGTCGGATCGGACCTATATCAATCCATTTTTTTCTATTTATTCGAAGGCAAAAATTCAACAATCACTTGGTCAAAATAACGGAACTATTCGTATGTTAAATGAGACATGCCGATCTTTGATAATTTTGTCATCATCTAATTGTTTTCAAATAGTACCATTCAACGATAGAAAATATTTCAATGGGATAAAAGAAAAAATGAATCAAATCCAAAAAGATTCTATAATTCCAATTAAAAATTCGTTAGGTCCTTTAGGAATAGCCCTTCAAGTTGCAAATTTTTATTCATTTTACCGTTTAATAACTCATAATCAGATATCGATAAATAATATTTTAATACTTGACAAATTAAAGGAAACTTTTCAAGTATTCAAATATTATTTAATGGACGAAAATGAGATAATTTATAAACCTTATATATGCAGTACTAGCATTTTTAATCCATTTTATTTGAATTGGCATTTTATCCATCATAATTATTGTGAAAAAACGTTTACAATAATTAGTCTTGGACAATTTATTTGTGAAAATATAGGTATAGTGCAAACGAAAAATGAACCACACTTTAAATCGGGTCAAATTATAACTGTTCAAATGGATTCTGTAGGAATAAGATCGGCTAACCCTTACTTGGCGACTCCAGGAGCAACTGTTCATGGACATTATGGAGAAATACTTTATGAAGGAGATATATTAGTTACATTTATATATGAAAAATCGAGATCTGGTGATATAACACAAGGTCTTCCAAAAGTGGAACAGGTATTAGAAGTGCGTTCGATTGATTCAATATCGATGAACTTAGAAAAGAGAGTTGACACTTGGAACGGGCATATAACAAGAATTCTTGGCATTCCTTGGGGATTCTTGATTGGTGCTGAACTAACTATAGCGCAAAGTCGTATTTCTTTGGTTAATAAAATTCAAAAAGTTTATCGATCCCAGGGAGTTCACATTCATAATAGACATATAGAAATTATTGTACGTCAAATAACATCAAAAGTCTTGGTTTCAGAAGATGGAATGTCTAATGTTTTTTCACCCGGCGAAATAATTGGATTGTTGCGAGCCGAACGAGCAGGCCGTGCCCTGGACGAAGCGATTTGTTACCGAGCTCTATTATTGGGAATAACAAAAACATCTCTGAATACTCAAAGTTTCATATCTGAAGCCAGTTTTCAAGAAACTGCTAGAGTTTTAGCAAAAGCTGCTCTTCGGGGTCGTATAGATTGGTTGAAAGGTCTGAAGGAAAATGTTATTTTAGGAGGAATTATACCCGTTGGTACCGGATTCAAAAGAATAATGCACCGTTCAAAGCCAAGGCAACATAACAAGATTATCTTGAAAACAAAAAAGAATAATTTATTCGAGGACGAAATGAGAGATATTTTGTTCCACCACAGAGAATTCTTTTTTTGATTTCAAAGAATTTATGTGATACATCAGAACAATATAGGGTTTAATGATTCCTAAAAACGGATTCATCCCCTTAAACGCGGTCATTTTGGGGGGTAGTAAAAGAAAGATAAAAAAAAAAAGAATAAATAGAAAAAAATGGCCTGATCGTGTATTAATGGCCAATCTTCAGTAGAAGAGAAGGTTCCATCGGAACAATTTTTTATTTCTATTTCAGAATACCCGGTCTTTTTTTTTTCACTTTTTTTTTTTTTCAAAAAAAAAAAAGTGTGGGGATAAATATAAATGACAAAAAGATATTGGAACATAATTTTGGAAGAGATGATGGAAGCAGGAGTTCATTTTGGTCACGGTACTAGAAAATGGAATCCTAAAATGGCACCTTATATATCTGCAAAGCGTAAGGGTATTCATATTACAAATCTTACTAGAACTGCTCGGTTTTTATCAGAAGCTTGTGATTTAGTTTTTGATGCAGCAAGTAGGGGAAAACAATTCTTAATTGTTGGTACCAAAAAAAAAGCAGCTGATTCAGTAGCGCGAGCTGCAATAAGAGCTCGGTGTCATTATGTTAATAAAAAATGGCTTGGCGGTATGTTAACGAATTGGTATACTACAGAAACAAGACTTCATAAGTTCAGGGACTTGAGAACTCAACAAAAGACGGGGAGACTTAACAATTTTCCAAAAAGAGATGCCGCTATATTGAAGAGACAATTATCTCATTTGGAAACATATCTTGGCGGCATTAAATATATGATAGGATTACCTGATATTGTAATAATCGTCGATCAGCAAGAAGAATGTACGGCTCTTCGAGAATGTATAACTTTGGAAATTCCAACAATTTGTTTAATTGATACAAATTGTGACCCCGATCTCGCCGATATTTCAATTCCAGCTAATGATGATGCTATAGCTTCAATCCGATTAATTCTTAACAAATTAATATTTGCAATTTGTGAGGGTCGTTCTAGCTATATACGGAATTCTTGATTAATAATAAGATAAATAAATTATTTGATTTGGGTAGGAAGATTCATAGATTTATGGAATTGGTTACTATACTATTACTAAATCGTACAAAAAAAGAAAAATATAAAAAGAGCAAACAGAAATATTATGTGATTAGTCAGTATTCACAAAAAAAATGAAAGTAGACAAATCAAAAAGGAAAGGATATGGTTGAATTAAAATAATTCCCTTTCAAGTTCTATTTCTTTTAGAGGGCAGGACAATATGAATGTTCTATTATGTTCCATCAACACATTAAAAAGATTATATGATATTTCTGCTGTGGAAGTAGGTCAACATTTGTATTGGCAAATAGTGGGGTTCCAAGTGCATGCCCAAGTACTTATTACTTCTTGGGTTGTAATTGCTATCTTATTAGTTTCAGTCATTCTAGTTGTTCGAAATCTGCAAACCATTCCCACTTTTAGTCAGAATTTCTTTGAATATGTTCTTGAATTCATTCGAGACGTGAGCAAAAGTCAGATTGGAGAAGAATATGGTCCGTGGGTTCCATTTATTGGAACTATGTTTCTATTTATTTTTGTTTCGAATTGGTCAGGGGCTCTTTTGCCTTGGAAAATCATACAGTTACCTCATGGGGAATTAGCTGCACCCACAAATGATATAAATACTACTGTTGCATTAGCTTTACTTACATCAGTAGCATATTTCTATGCGGGTCTTTCAAAAAAAGGATTCGCTTATTTTAATAAATACATACAACCAACTCCAATCCTTTTACCGATTAACATCTTAGAAGATTTCACAAAACCCTTATCGCTTAGTTTTCGACTTTTCGGAAATATATTAGCTGATGAATTAGTAGTTGTTGTTCTTGTTTCTTTAGTACCTTTAGTAGTTCCTATACCTGTCATGTTCCTTGGATTATTTACAAGCGGTATTCAAGCTCTTATTTTTGCTACTTTATCTGCAGCTTATATAGGTGAATCCATGGAAGGCCATCATTGACTAGTTTTCGAAAAAAAGTCTTTTTTCGTTTAGTCCAGCGTACATACACTGCGGCTCAAGATAATCTATTTAGGTAACATGAATATATATAATAGAAAGAAATTTTGAATAATAAAAAAAAGGGTTATTTCCCCCTCAAAAAAAAAAATAGGAAAGAGATCCATCTAAAAGATCTTTTTCCTATTTTTCCTAAAAATACTTTGTCTTTGATCAATTTCCATTTTACTCCAATAAATACTTTTTTTTATTGTTGTATTTTGTTTTGTTCATTCAATTATAACTATAACATATTCAATATTATTAGATATTAGATTCTATTATATATATAGTTCGATTAGGATAAATTAGTATATTATATAAACGTGTGATAAAAAGATGCTATATAGAACTAGAACAGATTCTCCTTTCATTCACATTCAATTCAACGATTGACCAAAAGATAATTAAAAAAAAACATAGTAGGAGTGAGGGAGGTAAAACTGGATGTATATAATCCAATCACTCTAAGACAACTCTTTCTTTTTTTTTTTTGAGATTTCACAAAGAATGATTCTCGAATCTAATTGAAACTAAAACACCAATAATTAGTTTACGGCATGGAAGAAACACATGTATATGTGATATTATATATCAACTAGTTATATATATGAGCTAACTATATATCTAAAATTGCCCTGCTACTAATATAATATAAATTTGGATAGGGATTAAAAAAACAATTCCGTTTCATCTCTAATTGTGAATTGAATATTGACTGACTAAAAAAATTCAATCAAAAAAAGAACGAAGAATTCAAAAAATGGTTCAAAATTTAGGCTAAGATAAAAAGAAAAGTTGTAAGGATTCACAAAAAAATTATGTGAGTAGATCGGATAGTTCAATAACTATTATTATTTTAATTCGGAATTCTTAATTATTTCAACTGGATAAATCTTGGTAATTGAGTAATAAGTCATAATTTAAATTTATTGATTAATTATATCATTAACTATTTCTTTTCTTTCTTTTTTTATTTGGGGTGCGAGGAACTTATCATGAATCCACTGATTTCTGCCGCTTCCGTTATTGCTGCTGGGTTGGCTGTCGGACTTGCTTCTATTGGACCTGGGGTTGGTCAAGGCACCGCTGCAGGGCAAGCTGTAGAAGGGATTGCGCGACAACCAGAGGCAGAGGGAAAAATACGGGGTACTTTATTGCTTAGTCTGGCTTTTATGGAAGCTTTAACAATTTATGGGCTGGTTGTAGCATTAGCACTTTTATTTGCGAATCCTTTTGTTTAATTCTAAAAAAAAAATAAAAAAAAAGACATATCCTTTTTTTCCGTGGACTTGCTTTGCTCTTCTTACTTTTTTGAATTATATTAAGATTTCACTTCTACAATTCATTATTTATTCGCTCGGACAAGAACATAGGGGAAGGACTGATTTAAGTTAAGAATTCAAAAATTGACTCGTCTGCTTCCTTCTCTTTTTTAGTCCAATGAAACCCCTTTTTTTTTTTTATTTTAGAAAATTTTTCGAAAGTGTTGAAAACAATTATAGAGATTTTATAATTGATATAAGAACTGGTATCTAATTCTAATAAATATCATTCTTATAGAGAATCTTCCAATTGATTGATCAATTCCAAGAATATATATTCTTTTAAATATATATATGTATTAACATTCTTATTAGATTACTATTATTCCTTATAATTACTAATAATTAATAATTAATATGAATTAATAGTAAGGAATGAGATTTTTATTATAAAAATCTCATATGAAATAATAATATGAAATAATAAATAACTAAGAAATCAAATCTAAAAATTCGAAATCATATAAGGATAATTAGTATATCCATAAAAGGAGATGAGATCATATGAAAAATATAACCGATTCTTTCCTTTGCTTGGGCTACTGGCCATCCGCCGGAAGTTTCGGGTTTAATACCGATATTTTAGCAACAAATCCAATAAATCTAAGTGTAGTGTTAGGTGTATTAGTTTTTTTTGGAAAGGGAGTGTGTGCGAGTTGTTAATTTCAAAGAATAGATTGGATCTAACCAACTGCACTTTTTTCGTTATAACTAAGAAAATGTATATAATCCCACGAATTACTTCTGAATAAATTCAATTTTGAATAAATTATAAATTAAGAAATAATAATATTTAAGAACTATAGCATTTCGTGATTCCTTGGTAAATCCACTTTGATTCTCTAATTCTAATTAACCAAAAATTTTGGAATATTACTATGGTTAAAGTAAATAATTTGAAGTCTAGACGCAGTGTAGTACTCTTTCTACCACTATGTTAATACAGAAAGAAAATGGTTTCAAAAAAAAAAATTGTAACAATTTTTTCGATATATAACACTCATGTCGATAAAATGGCTTGAATCCTATTTAAGGTGCAAAATTGAAAAATGGTGAATTTGACCCCTCCCTTTTTTTTACAATGCGGAATCGATGACCTATGTATAAATTAATATGAATTCTTTGGATTTAAAGAAAAAAAAACAACTTTGCTGACAATTATTTTTTCGGTCAGAAGAGTCCTCCGAATATTCTGGTCTTGTATTGGTAATTAGTTTAAATATGTATATATATTTTATAAATATAAATAATATAAATAGAGAAGAGAGGATAGGCTCATTACATAATAAAAAAAGATAAGAAAATTTCCCATAAGTAATTGAGTTTGATAGCCAAATGAATCGAAAGATTCATGTTTGGTTTGGGAAGAGATCATATACATTTTTAGATGAATGGAAAGAGAATCTACTTTCATTAAGTGATTTATTAGATAATCGAAAACAGAGAATCTTGAGAACTATTCGAAATTCAGAAGAACTGCGGGAAGGAGCCCTTGAACAGCTGAAAAAAGCCCAGGCCCGCTTAAGGAAAGTCGAAACGGAAGCAGATCGGTTTCGGGTGAATGGCTATTCTGAGATAGAAGGAGAAAAATTGAATTTAATTAATTCAATTTATACGACTTTGGAACAATTAGAAAATTACAAAAATGAAACCATTTATTTTGAACAACAAAGGGTGATTAATCAAGTTCGACATCGGGTTTTACAAAAAGCCTTAAAGGGAGCTCTAGGAACTCTGAATAGTTGTTTGAATAATGAGTTACATTTACGTACTGTCAATGCGAATATTGATATGTTTGGGGAGATGAAAGAAAAAAATAGCTGATTAGTCCTTTTACTATAGTAT